TTAAAAATAAGCTAAAATTAAGCTTTTGGGTTCATACCTCAAATATAAAGGAAATACCTTTTTTTTAAAAATAAAGTGCCTGATTAAAGGATTATTATGATAGGATAAATTAAGTAGATTTTAACTACCTTTATTATACTTTATAGAATTAAACTATATCTAATAATATCAAAAATTATTGTGCATCTTACACTAAAATATAAATATATTTAATAAATATATTATTTAATAAAAAGAACTTTCTTTATTTTAAATTTTTTTTTCTATAAATTTTAATAAAATATTTTTTTTATTTATTCTTTTTTTTAGAACATTAATTTCTATTTCTTCTAACTCTTGATTTGGTTGTTGAATTGGGTTAGAAATTAACTTATTAAGATTTATTCCATTAATTAATAATTCTAACAATAATTTATCTTCAGAAGCTTCTCTAAAATATTTTCTAGTACAATCTATTGCTTCTATTAATTTATTATTTTGTATTATTTTAAAAATAATTTTTATGAAAAATTTTGAAATAAATAATTTATTATCAATTATAATTAATTCTTCTTTATTAATAAAAATAGGTTCAGCCCCCTTTCACTTCTGATTTCCTAATATTATTGAAGGATTATCTTGATTTAATAATTTTATTTTAATAACTTGACAAAAAATTACACCAATTATTTTATTATCTTATTATTTTAATTATAACTTCTTATTAATTATTATTATTATAAATTCTATTATTGGAGCTGTAGGAGGATTAAATCAAACTTCACTACGAAAATTAATAACTTTCTCTTCAATTAATAACTTAAGTTGAATAATTTCTGCTATAATAATTAGAGAAAATTTATGAATGTTTTTTTTTTTTTTTTATAGTTTTATAATTAGAATTATTTGTTTTTTATTTTTTTGTATGAATATATTTTTTATTAATCAATTATTTTTTATTAATATTAATTATATAATCAAATTATCATTATTAATTAATTTCTTATCATTAGGGGGTTTACCTCCATTTATTGGATTTTTTCCTAAATGAATTATTATTAATTTTTTACTAATAAATAATTTATTTTTTATAACTTTTATTTTAATTATAATAAGATTAATCATATTATTTTTTTATATTCGAATTTTATATTCTTCATTTATATTTAATTATTTAAAATTAAAATGAATAAAAATTTTTATCAAAAATAAAATAATATATTTAATTAACATTTTTTCATTAATTTCTATTTCAGGAATAGTCTTAAGTACTTTTTTCTTTATATAATTTTAATAAGGTTTTAAGTTAAAAATAAACTAATAATCTTCAAAATTATTTATAAAGAAATTTTCTTTAAGCCTTAATAATTTTTATTATACCTTAAAATTTGCAATTTTAAATCATAATTGACTATAAAACCCCACTAATAAAAAAGAAAATTTTCTTGTTAATAAATTTACAATTTATCGCTTATAACCTCAGCCATTTTATTTTTAGCGAAAATGACTTTATTCTACTAATCATAAAGATATTGGAACTTTATATTTTATTTTTGGAATTTGAGCTGGAATAGTAGGAACATCATTAAGTCTATTAATTCGAGCAGAACTAGGTAATCCAGGATCATTAATTGGAGACGACCAAATTTATAATACTATTGTAACAGCACATGCTTTTATTATAATTTTTTTCATAGTAATACCTATTATAATTGGAGGATTTGGAAATTGATTAGTACCTTTAATATTAGGGGCCCCTGATATAGCTTTCCCTCGAATAAATAATATAAGATTCTGATTATTACCTCCTTCATTAACCTTATTAATTTCAAGAAGAATTGTAGAAAATGGAGCTGGAACAGGATGAACAGTTTACCCCCCTCTTTCCTCTAATATTGCCCACGGAGGAAGTTCTGTAGACTTAGCAATTTTTTCCCTCCATTTAGCTGGAATTTCATCAATTTTAGGTGCAATTAATTTTATTACAACAATTATTAATATGCGAATTAATGGACTATCTTTTGATCAAATACCCCTATTTATTTGATCAGTAGGAATTACAGCTCTATTACTTCTTTTATCTTTACCTGTTTTAGCTGGAGCTATTACTATATTATTAACAGATCGTAATTTAAATACATCCTTTTTTGATCCTGCAGGAGGAGGAGATCCTATTCTTTATCAACATTTATTTTGATTTTTTGGCCATCCAGAAGTTTATATTTTAATTTTACCTGGATTTGGAATAATCTCTCATATTATTTCACAAGAAAGAGGAAAAAAAGAAACATTTGGATCTTTAGGAATAATTTATGCAATAATAGCAATTGGATTATTAGGATTTGTTGTATGAGCTCATCATATATTTACTGTAGGAATAGATATTGATACTCGAGCATATTTTACTTCAGCTACTATAATTATTGCAGTACCAACTGGAATTAAAATTTTTAGTTGATTAGCTACTCTTCATGGTACTCAAATTAATTATAGTCCTTCAATTTTATGAAGATTAGGATTTGTATTTCTATTTACTGTAGGAGGATTAACTGGAGTAATTTTAGCTAATTCTTCAATTGACGTAGCTCTTCATGATACTTATTATGTTGTAGCTCATTTTCACTATGTTCTTTCAATAGGGGCTGTATTTGCTATTATAGGAGGATTTATTCATTGATATCCTTTATTTACAGGATTAACATTAAATCCTTTTTTTTTAAAAATCCAATTTTTTTCTATATTTATTGGAGTAAATTTAACTTTTTTTCCTCAACATTTTTTAGGATTAGCAGGAATACCTCGTCGATACTCTGATTATCCTGATGCATATATTTCTTGAAATATTATTTCTTCTTTAGGGTCTTATATTTCTTTATTGGCTGTAATATTAATCTTAATTATTATTTGAGAATCAATAATTAATCAACGAATAATTTTATTTTCATTAAATATACCATCTTCTATCGAATGATACCAAAATTTACCCCCAGCAGAACATTCATATAATGAACTTCCAATTTTAAGAAATTTCTAATATGGCAGATTATATGTAATGGATTTAAACCCCATTTATAAAGGATTGTCCTTTTTTTAGAAATGGCAACGTGATCTAATTTAAATTTACAAAATGGAGCTTCACCTTTAATAGAACAAATTATTTTTTTTCATGATCATACTTTAATTATTTTAATTATAATTACCATTTTAGTAGGATATTTAATAATAAGTTTATTTTTTAATAGATATATTAATCGATTTTTATTAGAAGGTCAAATAATTGAATTAATTTGAACAATTTTACCCGCTATTACTTTAATTTTTATTGCTTTGCCTTCTTTACGATTATTATATTTATTAGATGAACTTAATAATCCATTAATTACTTTAAAATCTATTGGTCATCAATGATATTGAAGATATGAATATTCAGATTTTAATAATATTGAATTTGATTCTTATATAACCCCAATTAATGAAATAAGTAATAATAATTTTCGATTATTAGATGTGGATAATCGAATTATTCTACCTATAAATAATCAAATTCGTATTATAGTTACAGCTACAGATGTAATCCATTCTTGAACTATCCCTTCTTTAGGGGTTAAGGTAGATGCTAATCCTGGTCGATTAAATCAAACCAACTTTTTTATTAATCGACCAGGAATTTTTTATGGGCAATGTTCTGAAATTTGTGGAGCAAACCATAGTTTCATACCAATTGTTATTGAAAGTATTACAATAAAAAATTTTATTAATTGAATTAATAATTATTCATCATTAGATGACTGAAAGCAAGTATTGGTCTCTTAAACCATTTTATAGTAAATTAGCAATTACTTCTAATGAAACTTAAAATAAAGAATTAGTTAAAAATATAACATAAATATGTCAAATTTAAATTATTATTTAATATAATATTCTTTTATTCCTCAAATAATACCAATTAATTGAATTTTTTCTTTTTTCTTTTTTCTTTTTATTTTTATTATTTTTAATGTTATAAACTATTACATTTTCATTAATAAAAACTATAAAAATAATATTTTTTTCTTAAAAAAAAATAAAAATTTATTTTGAAAATGATAACTAATCTTTTTTCAATTTTTGATCCTTCTACTAATTTAATATACCTACCTTTAAATTGAATTAGAACTTTTATTGGATTAATATTTATCCCATATTCATTCTGATTAATTCCTAATCGTTATTATTTTTTTTGAAATTTTATTTTAAATAAACTTCATAATGAATTTAAAACTTTACTAGGAAATAACTCAAATGGATCTACTTTTATTTTTATTTCTATATTTACTTTTGTTTTATTTAATAACTTTTTAGGATTATTTCCTTATATTTTTACTAGAACTAGTCATTTAACTTTATCCTTATCTATTTCTTTACCTTTATGATTAAGATTTATATTTTATGGATGAATTAATAATACTCAACATATATTTATTCATATAATTCCTCAAGGAACCCCTAGTATTTTAATACCTTTCATAGTTTTAATTGAAACTATTAGTAATATTATTCGACCGGGAACTTTAGCAGTTCGATTAACAGCAAATATAATTGCAGGACATTTACTTATAACTTTATTAAGAAGAACAGGGACAAATTTATCTTTTTACTTTGTATTATTTTTAATTTTAATTCAAATTTTATTATTAATTTTAGAATCTGCCGTAGCTATTATTCAATCTTATGTAATCGCTATTTTAAGAACATTATATTCTAGTGAAGTAAATTAATGAAAAATAATTTTAATCATCCCTATCATTTAGTTGATTATAGACCTTGACCTTTAACTGGAGCTATCGGTGTAATAACTTTAGTTACAGGTATAGTAAAATGATTCCATAATTTTAATATAAACTTATTAATTCTTGGATATTTTATTGTTATTTTAACTATATACCAATGATGACGAGATATTTGTCGTGAGGGTACTTTACAAGGTAAACATACTATTTTAGTTACTAAAGGTTTACGATGAGGTATAATTTTATTTATTATCTCAGAAATTTTTTTTTTTGTTTCTTTTTTTTGAGCTTTTTTTCATAGAAGTTTATCCCCAAATATTGAAATTGGAGCTATATGACCCCCTTCAAGAATTACCCCATTTAATCCCTTCCAAATTCCTTTATTAAATACTATTATTTTAATTACATCTGGTATTACAGTAACATGAGCTCATCATGCAATTATAGAAAATAATCACTCTCAAATAACTCAAGGACTTTTTTTTACAATTATTTTAGGTATTTATTTTACTATTTTACAAGCCTATGAATATTTTGAGGCACCTTTTACTATTGCTGATAGAATTTATGGATCTACCTTTTTTATAGCAACTGGATTTCATGGTTTACATGTAATAATTGGAACAATATTTTTATTAATTTGTCTAATTCGCCATATTAAAAACCATTTTTCTAATAATCATCATTTTGGATTTGAAGCAGCAGCTTGATATTGACACTTTGTAGATGTAGTTTGATTATTCCTTTATATTTCTATTTATTGATGAGGAAATTAATTATTTATATAATATATTTAGTATATTTGACTTCCAATCAAAAAGTTTAATTTTTTTAATATAAATAATTCTTTTAATTATATATATATTAATTTTTATCATATTAATTTCTAATATTATAATATTTTTATCAATTATTTTATCAAAAAAATCTTTTTCGGATCGTGAAAAATGTTCTCCATTTGAATGTGGATTTGACCCTAAATCATCTGCTCGAATCCCATTTTCACTACATTTCTTTTTAATTACAGTAATTTTTTTAATTTTTGATGTTGAAATTGCTTTAATTTTTCCTATTATTAACTTATTCAAATTAACAAATTTTATTATTTGATCTAAAATTAGTTTTTTTTTTATCTTAATTTTATTATTAGGGTTATTTCATGAATGAAATCAAAATATACTTAATTGAACTAATTAAACTTATAATTTATAAGATTATAATAGGATTATAGTTTAATTAAAACATTTGATTTGCATTCAAAAAATATTGATAAATCAATTTATCTTAAAATAAGAAGCAATTTTGTGCATTTAATTTCGACTTAAAAGATAGAGTTTTATACTCCTTATTTAATTAATTGAAACCAAATTAGAGGTATATCACTGTTAATGATAAAATTGAATATATATATATTCCAATTAAATATTAGAAATATAAAGTTTAAAATTAAGCTGCTAACTTAATTTTTAGTGGTTTAATTCCATTAATATTTCTATATAATTTATATAGTTTATTAAAACATTACATTTTCATTGTAAAAATAAAATAATTTTTTTTATAAATATCTAAAGATTATAAATAATCACCCTAATATCTTCAATATTATACTCTAATATTAAGCTATTTAGATATATTATATAATTAATATAATAAAATAAATTATTATTCATAAAACAAATCTAAATAAATAAATCTTATAATTATTTATTTGGAATAAATTATAAAAAACTGAATACTTTTTTATAATTATGTGCATTCCTTGACCTCTATATATTTCTCTTCACCCTATATCAATATTTTTTAATAAAACTTGACCAATATTTAAAAAATAATAATTTAACCCATAAGTAGATAAACTAGGTATAAATCACATTATACATAAAAAATTTCTTACCTCATAACTAAATAAAAATTTATTAATAGAATAAATATTTATATTACTAATTAAATAACCTAAAATAATTCCTAAAATTCTTACATAAATTACTAATATTTTTAAATTAAAAGGTAAATAAATCATGTAAGGATAAGGAAAAATTAATCATATTAATAATCTTCCACTCAAAATTCTTATAAATAATAAAACAAACATTCTTTTTAATATAACAAAATCCTCATCATATAAATTATAAACTGATAATAAATTAAAATTATTAATTATTAAATATATAGTTAAACGAAAGCTATAAAACATTGTTAATCCAGTTGAAATATAATATAATAAAAAAATAAAAAAATTTAAATTTCTTAATCTAACTATTTCTAAAATTAAATCCTTAGAATAAAATCCAGCTAAAAAGGGAATCCCACATAAAGCTATATTTGAAATATTTATACATAATGCTGTTAAAGGAATAAAATTTCTAATTCCTCCCATAAATCGAATATCTTGAATATCTATTATTATATGAATAATTACTCCTGCACACATAAATAATAAAGCTTTAAATATAGCATGAGTTAATAAATGAAAAAAAGCTAAATCAGGTATTCCTATACTTAAAATTCTTATTATTAATCCTAATTGTCTCAAAGTTGATAAAGCAATAATTTTTTTTAAATCAAATTCATAATTCGCCGAAATTCCAGCTATAAATATAGTTAAACCAGATAATAATATTAAAATTTTTATAAATATTATATCAATTAATAATAAATTAAATCGAATTAATAAATATACACCAGCTGTAACTAAAGTAGAAGAATGAACTAAAGCAGAAACTGGAGTAGGAGCAGCTATTGCTGCAGGTAATCATGATCTAAAAGGAATCTGAGCACTTTTAGTTATAGCTGCAATAATAATTATTATCCCAATTATACTTATTATAAAATCATTTTTTATAAAACTAAAATAAAATAAATAATTTCAACTTCCATAATTTATCATTCAAGAAATTACTATTAAAATAAAAACATCCCCAATACGATTAGATAAGGCTGTTAATATCCCAGCATTATAAGATTTAATATTTTGATAATAAATTACTAAACAATATGAAACTAATCCTAACCCATCTCAACCTAATAAAATTCTAATAATATTTGGACTAATAATTAATAAAATTATTGAAAAAACAAATAATAAGACTAATATAATAAATCGATTTAAATTTAATTCAGAATTTATATATCTTTTTCTATAATAAATAACCACTGAAGAAATTAATATAACAAATATTATAAATAATAAAGACATTCAATCTAATAAAATTCTTATAACAATTCTTATAGATCTAAAAGAAATCAATTCTCACTCTAAAAAAATTACTATATTATTCATAATAAAATAAATTATTATAAAAAAATTTAATATACTTAATATAAATAAAAAAAAAAATCTAATAAAACAAATCGAATTTTTAAAAATAACTTAAAATGATATTTAATCATATTTTTGATACCACAAATCAATATTTTATTTAAATTATTTAAATTAAAATCAAATTATTACATAATCAATTTTTATTACTAAAATATTTAATGGGAATCAATGTAATATTAATAATAAATATTCTCGTGATAAACCAGTATAAAATCTATAAATTCCTGAATAATATTTTCCATGTTGAACATATGAATATAAATATAATCTATAGCCAGCTCTAAAAAAAGAAATTAATATTAATATTAATATAGATAATCAAGATCATCTTAATAATCTATTAATTAATCTAATTTCACCTATTAAATTTAAAGATGGAGGAGCAGCTATATTAGAAGACATAATTAAAAATCATCATAATCTTATAGAAGGTATAAAATTTATTATACCTTTATTAATATATAAACTTCGACTATGTAAACGCTCATAATTAATATTTGCTAAACAAAATATACCTGAAGAACATAATCCATGACCAATTATTAAAATATAAGAACCTAAAAATCCTCAATAATTTATAGTTATAATACCTCCAATAACTATTCTTATATGGGCAACTGAAGAATAAGCAATTAAAGATTTAATATCAACTTGACAAAAACATTTTAAACTAATATAAAATCCACCTACTAATCTAATTCTAATTCAAACAATATTATACTTTAAACCTAATTCTTGTAATAAAATTATCACACGAATTAATCCATACCCCCCTAATTTAAGTATAATCCCGGCTAAAATTATTGACCCTGAAACTGGAGCTTCAACATGAGCTTTAGGTAATCATAAATGAACAAAGTATATAGGTATTTTTACTAAAAAAGCTATAATTATAGAAAAATATAATAAATAAACCTCAAAATTAAAAAATTTTAAAAAATAAATTATAATATAATTTATTTCATTAAAAATATAAAAAATACCTAATAATAAAGGTAATGAAACAAATAAAGTGTAAAATAATAAATACATTCCAGCTTGAATTCGTTCAGGCTGATAACCTCAACCAATAATTAACATTAAAGTTGGAATTAAACTCGCCTCAAAAAATATATAAAATATAAATAAATTTATAACTCTAAAAGTTAAATATAATATAATTAATAAAAAAATTAAATTAAATAAAAAAAAATTCAAATAATATTTTTGCTTATATAAATTCTCTCTTGCTATAATCATTAAAATACAAATTCAAATTCTCAATAAAATTAATCCATAAGATAAAATATCACAAGAATAAAAATATCTTAAATTACAATAATTCTCAATATTAACTACTAAATTTATAAATATAAACATTATTAATAATAAAATTATTTGAACCATTCAATATATATTAAAATAAAAACATAAAGGAATTATAAAAATTAATATAAATAAAAATTTTATCATTTATAATAAATTAAAACTTTGAAAATAATCATTTCCATGAGTACGAATTATTGAAACTAAAATAGAAAGACCTAATGCCCCCTCACAAACAGAAAAAACTAAAAAAACTATTAATATATATATTTCATATTCAATGTATATAAATATTAAACTCATAAAAAAAAAAATTCTTAAAACAATAAACTCCAATCTTAATAAAACAATTAATAAATGTTTATGTTTAAAGACAAAAATTATATTTCCTACTATAAATATAATAATAACTAAAATTCATATATTTATTATCATTAGTTTTTATAGTTTAAATTTAAAACATTGGTCTTGTAAATCAAAAACAAAAAAAATTTTTTAAAAACATCAAAAAAAAAGATATTCTTTATCAATAATCTCCAAAATTATTATTTTATTTAAACTACTCTTTGAAATTACAAAAATATTTTTTTCCTTATTAATTATCTTATTTTCATTTATTATATTATTTTTAAATCATCCCCTATCTATGGGTTTAATAATTTTAATGCAAACAATATTAACATGTATAATTTCAGGAATTATACTATCATCTTATTGATTTTCTTATATTTTATTTTTAACTTTTTTAGGAGGTTTATTAGTTTTATTTATTTATGTATCTAGAATTGCTTCTAATGAAATATTTAAAATTTCTTTTAATTTAAATTTAATTTTTATATTATTAATTAGCTTAATGATAATCTTTAGAATTATTTATATAAATAATCTAAATTGAATAAATTTTAATATTAATTTAGAAATAAAAAATTTTTTTAATATATATCTATTTTTTAATAATGAAAATAAAATTAATTTATCTAAATTATATAATAACCAAACATTTTTAATAATAATAATAATAATTATTTATTTATTTATTACTTTAATTGCAGTAGTAAAAATTACAAACATTTTTTATGGGCCTTTACGATCTTCAAATTAACTAAAAACTAATGATAAATATTTTTAAACCAATTCGAAAAACACATCCAATTTTAAAAATTATTAATGGATCATTAATTGATTTACCTACACCATCAAATATCTCTTCTTTATGAAATTTTGGATCACTTTTAGCTATATGTTTAATAATTCAAATTATCACAGGATTATTTTTAACTATATACTATACTGCTAATATTGAATTAGCTTTTTACAGAGTTAATTACATTTGCCGAAATGTAAATTATGGTTGATTAATTCGAACTCTTCATGCTAATGGAGCATCTTTTTTTTTTATTTGTATTTATATTCATATTGGACGAGGAATTTACTATGAATCTTTTAATTTTAAATACACATGAATAATTGGAGTAATTATTTTATTTTTACTTATAGCAACAGCTTTCATAGGTTATGTTCTACCTTGAGGACAAATATCTTTTTGAGGGGCAACTGTTATTACCAACTTATTATCAGCAATCCCATATTTAGGAACTATATTAGTAAATTGAATTTGAGGGGGATTTGCTATTGATAACGCCACATTAACTCGATTTTATACATTCCATTTCATCTTACCATTTATTATTTTAATAATAACTATAATCCATTTATTATTTCTACATCAAACAGGATCAAATAATCCATTAGGAATTAATAGAAATTTAGATAAAATTCCATTTCATCCATTTTTTACTTTTAAGGATATAATTGGATTCATTTTAATTTTATTCTTATTAATTTGTCTAACTCTAACTAATCCATATTTATTAGGAGATCCTGATAATTTCACCCCAGCTAATCCTTTAGTAACTCCAATTCACATTCAACCAGAATGATATTTTTTATTTGCTTATGCTATTTTACGATCAATTCCTAATAAATTAGGAGGAGTAATTGCACTAGTATTATCAATTTTAATTTTAATAATTTTACCAATAACCTTTTTTAAAAAAATACAAGGAATTCAATTTTACCCAATAAACCAAATTTTATTTTGATTAATAGTAACAACAATTATCCTATTAACTTGAATTGGAGCACGACCAGTAGAAGAACCTTATATTATCACTGGACAATTATTAACAATCTTATATTTTTCTTATTATATCTTTAACCCATTAATTAGAATTTATTGAGATAAATTAATTTTCAATTAATAATTAATGAGCTTGTAAATAAGCATTTGTTTTGAAAACTTAAGAAAGAATATTACATTCTATTAATTTATACTAAAAAAAATTACTAAATTAAAAAAATTTTTAAACCTATATAAAATATTAAAAAATTTAAAGATAATGGTAAATAAATTTTTCATGCTAAATATATTAATTTATCATAACGATAACGAGGTAAAGTACCTCGAACTCAAATAAATAAAAAAGAAATTAATCTTAATTTTAAATAAAAAAAAAAATCTAATCTATAACCCCCTATATATAATAAAATAAATAACAAACTCATAAATAAAATTCTAGAATATTCAGATAAAAAAATTAAAGCAAATCTTCCTCTTCTATACTCAATATTAAACCCTGAAACTAATTCACTTTCACCTTCTGCAAAATCAAAAGGTGTACGATTTGTTTCAGCTAATCTTGATGAAAATCAACATATTCTTAAAGGGAATATTAAAAAAAAAAATCAAATTAAATTTTGATAATAACTAAATATTAACATATTAAAATCTATAATTATTAAAATACTAGATATTAAAATTAAAGCTAATCTAACTTCATAAGAAATAGTTTGAGCTACAGATCGTAAACCCCCTAATAAAGCATAATTAGAATTTGAAGATCAACCAGCAATTATAATTGTGTATACACCTAATCTAGTACAACATAAAAAAAATAAAATTCCCAAATTAAATCTAATTAAATTAAAATAATAAGGAATTATTATTCAAATAATCAATGATAAAGTAAATCTTACTACAGGAGAAAAATAATAAGATATGTAATTAGAAAATCTAGGATAAATTAGTTCTTTAGTAAATAATTTAATAGCATCAGAAAAAGGTTGTAAAATTCCTAATATACCAACTTTATTTGGACCTTTACGAATTTGAATATAACCTAAAACTTTACGTTCTAATAAAATTAAAAAAGCTACCCCAATTAAAACCCCTAAAATTAAAATTAGTAAACCTAAAAAAATTAAAATAATATCAATTATTATCATTTACTATCTATATAAATAAATTATATATTCATGATTTCTAAAACCATTACACTTCTCTGTCAAAATAGTCTTAAACTATTATATTTATAAATTAATTAATAAAATTCTTTTAATTTAAATTTAATTTAAATATTTATTCCTTTCGTACTAAAATATTTTTCATAATTAAAGATAGAAACCAACCTGGCTCACACCGGTTTGAACTCAGATCATGTAAGATTTTAATGATCGAACAGATCAAAATTTTAAACTTTTGCATTTAAATTTTATCTTAATCCAACATCGAGGTCGCAAACTTTTTTTTTTATTTGTACTAAAAAAAAAAATTACGCTGTTATCCCTAAGGTAATTTTTTCTTTTAATCAAAATAATTCTGGATCATTTACTCAATTATATATGAATTTAAATTAAAAAAAGTTTTTTTTATTTTTTTATCACCCCAACAAAATAAATTTATTTATTTTAATTATTATTTAATATATATAATTTTAATAAATAAAACTATTAAACTCTATAGGGTCTTCTCGTCTTTTAAATTTATTTTGACTTTTTAATCAAAAAATTAATTTTTTTTATTAAAATTGAGACAGTTTATATTTCATCCAATCTTTCATACAAGTCACCAATTAAGAGACTATTGATTATGCTACCTTTGTACAGTCAATATACTGCAGCCCTTTAATAATTTATCAGTGGGCAGATTAGACTTTAAATTATTAAATCAAAAAGACATGTTTTTGATAAACAAGTGAATATAAAATTTTGCCGAATTCCTTATTTTTATTTCTAAAATATATAAATATATTTTTTTTTTATAATACTAATTTTATCATTTTAATTAATTTTATTTAATTAAAAAATATTTTTTTATAATAAATTAAATTATTAAAAAATTTTAATTTAATTAAAATTAATTTATAATAAATTAAAAATTATAAACAATATAAATTTTAAAAATTTTAATTAAAATTAATTTATAAATTATAAAAATTTAATTTAAAGCTTATCCCTTAAAATATAATTTTTATTTTTATAATTAATTAATTAATTAATTAATTATAAAAATAAAAAAAAATTAAATTTTTTTCTAAAAAAACTAGATATTTTTAAAAACGATTAACATTTCATTTCAAATTAATTATTTAAAATATTTATGCAACAATAACTTTAATAATTAACTATCTCTTTTAAATTCGAGAAATAATTTAACTAAATTTATATTTAATAAACTCTGATACACAAGATACAATAAATAAAATTTACTTTCAATTAAATTTATTTTCAAAATTATTTAAAAATTATTTTACAATACTAATTCACTATAAATTTTATAATTTTTTTTTTAATAATACTAAAACCCCCCTAAAATTTTAATATTAAAATTACTTTTATTATTTATAAAATTATTAATTTTGCCCCTCAAATTAATTGAATTCTATTTTCAATATCATTTCAATGTAAATGAAATACTTTATCAAGATCTAATTTGTTATTTCTAGAAACACTTTCCAGTACCTCTACTTTGTTACGACTTATTCCAATTTATTTATGAAAGCGACGGGCAATATGTACATATTTTAATTTTTAATCATTTTAACAAATTAAATAAAATTACATTTAAATCCACCCTCAAATAATTATTACAAATTAAAATTAGTTATAAATAAATTTATTGTAATCCATTATATTCTTAATTATTATCTGCATCTTGATCTGATTTAATTTTTTTTTTTAATTTTTAAATATTATTTTTATTTAAAAATATTTTTATAACAACGATATACAAAATATTAAATTAAGTAAATTTATTCGTGGATTATCAATTAATAAACAGATTCCTCTAAATGAACTAAAATACCGCCAAATTATTTAAGTTTCAATAAATAATTACATACTATTTTAGTATTATTAATTTAAATTTTTAATAATAGGGTATCTAATCCTAGTTTATATTTAAAATTTATTAAATAATAATTTATAAATTAATTTTAATTAAATTAAAATTTCACTTAATAATTTAATATTTAATTAAATTTCAATTTATTATTTATTAATTACTAATAAAATTTAATTTAACTTTTGTTTAACCGCAACTGCTGGCACAAAATTTGTTACTAATTTAAATATTACTAAATCTTAATTTCTTAAATTTTTAATATTAATTACTATAATATTTAATTAATTATTATTAAAATAAATAAAAATTAACACTAAAATTTATATGCAAAATAAATCTATAATAAATTTTATAAATCATAAAAAATTTATTTATATGTAAAATTATAGACATAGTTTTTTTTTTTTTTATATATTAAATATTTATTATTAATTATTAAATTTTAAATATTTTCTTTTTTTTTCCTTTTCATAATATTAATATTAAAAATTAATATCAATATAAATCAATCTATATTCATTTAAATAAATAATTAATTATTAATAATAATAATAAATTAAAAAAAAAATTATATATTATTAAAATTAATATAATAAAAAATTTAATTTATATATATATATATTAATAAATTAAATATTTAATATATATATATATATATATAAGCAAACCATTCTAAATTTTTTTTCATTAAATAAAAA